GCGAAAGGAGGAGGTCAAATTTAGATTACTGTTCAGTTATTTCAGTCTAATTCGATAAATTCAATTCAACCTAACAAGAATGGAATCACGCTCTGTAGGATTTGAACCTACGACATCGGGTTTTGGAGACCCACGTTCTACCGAACTGAACTAAGAGCGCTTTCTTATCACAATAGATAAGACTGTAAAGAAAACTTTTTTTGTAATACAAAACTACATCTACATCTGGCATGCAAACACTATAGAGTATGATAAAAAAAATGCGAGATTCCTTTTTTAATCGATTTCAATTAATTCCTCCTTACTTCTCAGAGGAAAAGTAATTAGGTAGGGATGACAGGATTTGAACCCGTGACATTTTGTACCCAAAACAAACGCGCTACCAAGCTGCGCTACATCCCTTTCAATTCAATTGGTTTTTATAGTGTAATTTTAAAGAATCCCTGTCGTGTTTTCCACATCGTTATTTCCTATATCTATATACATAGATAATATATCTTGTCATTTCTTCTTTTTGGTCTCTTATAAGGTATAATAAAAGTATTGGGATATATATGAAAAACAAATCTGTTGTAAAGTAAAAAAAAATACTTTTCGGGAATATTTAGTGGGAAGGGGTATGTTACTTTTTTTCTTAAAAAAAAAATATCTTATCTACACTACAGGATTAATGTACATTTTAATTTGACTTAGCTTAGGGATTTCGTGTACAAACACAAGTAGTCTTTAACTATAATATGATATGCATTTGATCGTAGATTAGATATGTATTACTTTGTTTATATATTAATAAAGAAGGAGGATTTTCAATGCGAGATTTTAAAACATATCTTTCCGTGGCGCCGGTACTAAGCACTCTATGGTTTGGGTCTTTAGCTGGTTTATTAATAGAAATCAATCGTTTTTTCCCAGATGCGTTGACATTCCCTTTTTTTTCATTCTAGTTATTGACATGGAGAGGGAGTAACGAATATTAGAGATAAAATCAACTATCTGTGACTAATCCCTCCTCCCTTTTCTTTCTTCTTTCTCTTTTTATTTGAAAAAAATATTCAAATAATATATTAGAATAAATAGGAGAGAAAGAAGAAAAGTAGATTCAACCTCATCAAAACTTGACTTAAGGTTCGAATGAAAATTTCTAAAAAAAAGAGAAAGAGTTAGAACGGAAATGAAAATGTGGATCTAGGATAAGAGTATCATACAAGATACTTAAATGAAATACTGTGATTAGAAATAGAGTTAGAAACCGTTTGATTACGTCGTATTTCTTAATTTATTTACTATTAATATATTACCCTATATGATTGCAACGAAATCTTTCTAATTGTATTTCGAGTTAGCAATTTCTATATTTTTTTCTTTTTATTTCTTCTTCACTTCGGGTCGAAAATGAAAAAAGTTGCTTGAATCAAAAATAAAACGGAGGTTAGGTTGATGGCTAAGGGTAAAGATGCCCGAGTAAAAGTAATTTTGGAATGTACCAGTTGTGTTCGAAAGAGTGTTAATAAGGAATCAAAGGGCATTTCCAGATATATTACTCAAAAGAATCGACACAATACGCCTAGTCGGTTGGAATTGCGAAAATTCTGTCCCTATTGTTGCAAACATACAATTCACGGAGAGATAAAGAAATAGATCGAACCAAAACGTCTGTCTATCATCCTTTCACGGAAGGAGACAAAACGATTTTCATTATATAATTATTTATATTAAAAATAAATAAAAAAATCGAAATAAACAAACCAAATCCTATTTCTTAATTCTAATTTTTTTAAGGTCCAGCCGAAATAGGATTTTAGGTATAAGGAATAAACTAAACAAACTATGGATAAATCCAAGCGACCCTTTATTAAATCCAAGCGATCTTTTCGTAGGCGTTTGCCCTCGATCCAATCGGGGGATCGAATTGATTATAGAAACATGAGTTTAATTAGCCGATTTATTAGTGAACAGGGAAAAATATTATCTAGAAGAGTAAATAGATTGACCTTGAAACAACAACGATTAATTACTATTGCTATAAAACAAGCTCGTATTTTATCTTTGTTACCTTTTCTTAATAATGAGAAACAATTTGAAAGAATCGAGTCGACTGCTAGAACTGCTAGTTTTAGAACCAAAAATAAATATAAATAATAGGCTTACTCTTTATTTAATTGTAATTGAATCAAAATTCGAATTTGAACTCAAACATGGATTGATGTTTTGTTCTAAAAAAATCTAGGTTTGATTGTCGTGTTGTAAGATAATCAAAATCGGGAATAAATTTTTTTCATTTTGAATTTGAGTTGATTTATTTCTTTTTTGTATTTTATCAGACTATATCCTCCCGGAGACTAAACTCCGGGGAACTTCATTTAAATAATTTCGGGGGATTCTTTCCAATCTTCTTTTTTTATGATTTCATTGGAAATCATATAAAGACAATTCCTATTTAATATAGCTATTTGTGCAAGTATTTTACGATTAAGAAGCAACTGTCTCTTGTGCAGATTGTGTATGAATTTACTATAATTATAATATACCCCCCTTTCGCGAATTACTGCGTTTATCCGAGTGATCCACAAACGACGAAAATCTCTCTTTTGCCTATCTCTATCCCGATGAGCCGAAACCAAAGCTCTTATTTTCTGTTGAGCAATAGTTCGAGTAAGTCTTGAATGAGCCCCTCGAAAAGTTTTTACAAATAAACGCATTTTTTTTCTACGGTTCCGAGCTATATATCCTCGTTTAACTCTAGTCATTGAATAAATGAAACTTTGATGAATAACTAATTACTAATTGATTTTCTTTTTTTGAGTTATTCTTTTAGCCTTTCTCTTAATAACAAAACGGATTTTTCCAATGTATAAAATAAAAATCCCAATGGCTTTTGCTACTATAACCTTCCCGACCACGATTTTTTCTTTTTTTTTTTTTTAGTTTTAGACATTTCGCCTTGAAACAAGACAAAAAAATAAGAAATTGTATTAAATTAATATATCAAAAAAAAAAAAGAATGTAAATTCAATTTAAATATAGATGAATAAAAAAATAGTGGGTTCCTTCGTTTCTATGGTTACTTTTTAAACGGTGAGGTCCTTTCTATACACCGGAGCCCTTTACTTCATTTACTGAATGTTATTGATAACTTGTACAGTTCAAATTTGTTGGCTCTACCCATGAATTATCCAGTAATGGGTCTTTCACAATGAGATCCACCTATACAGTAACGGTATTTAATTTTGAAGGTTAGCTGGATAGCTGACCCTGTTAGTCCGTTCTTCAAAGAATGGGAGCATAATTTATTTGCTCTAAATATAAGATTTCCCGCTTAATGGATAACGTTCGCTACCAATGGGAAATTTTTATCATCTTAAATCGAATTTACACCAATAGAAACCATAAATTTCATACACACTAGATAAATAGGTATTTTTCAATAATGACTGGAGTTCTTCCATTTTATCCTATTCACTGGTACTGATCATTTATACTGGAAAAAAATTATTTCCTTTCATTTGCTTTTATTCAATTCTATAATCTGAACGAGTCACACATACACCCTAGTACATGTTCCTCGGCGCTGAGGACATCCCCGAAGAGCGGGGGATTTCGTGACGTTTTTGATTGGCTGTCTTGTGTTTCTAATAAGTTGTTTAATAGTTGGCATGCTGAATCATATACATAATGGGCTGGTTTAGATCAATCCTAACCGAAGCGAATGATTATGAATTATTTCTACTTAATATAATAGAAATAGAATAGAAATATAATAGAAGTTAATATAATAAAATAAAAGGTAAACCCCCTAACAAGAAACAAGATAAAATATCAAATGATTTTTATTCGACCGCTACAAGATCAACAATTCCATGAGCTTGGGCTTCTGTTGCTGACATAAAAACATCTCTTTCCATATCTTCGGATACAACCCATAAGGGTTTGCCTGTTCTTTGTACATAAACCCTTGTAAGGGTTTCGCGCAATTTCAATAATTCTTCCGCTTCCAGGATAAATTCTCCTGTTTGTGCCTCGTAAAAAGAGCTAGCAGGTTGATGAATCATTACCCTGATGATGTACCCTAAAAGGGGTTCTTCTATCTTGTATGATGAGGCGAAGACAAAAAATATATACTAGGAAAACAATAAAAAAGATAGAATTGAACAACCGTACGTGCATCTTTTCCACATTGCATACGGCTCTATAATGGAATTTACTTTTTTTTACGTCGAAGAAAGAGAAAAATAGGATCGATCAGATCCAGATCAGTAAATGATCCAATTACCACCCTTCTTTTCAGAGGAGTTCAAAAATAATATGATGGCTCCGTTGCTTTATATATTTATTTCGTCTGTAATTCAGCAATCCCAAAGTTTCTTTTTTTTGATCCGAAAATAAAATAAGGAAGAAATTCTTTTTTTCGTACTCTTTCAAACATAAATATTGTTAAGAGTTTTTTTGTTTTGGTATGAAGAAAAGTTTGTGACGCTGAAAAAGACTCCTGATAAAAAAATCGGGAATACTCTTGATCTCATACTACTCTTTCGATACATAATCTAATGTTTTGAAAATAGAGATAAAATTTTCTCATTTATCATATCGAATTCAAAGTGCCATGCTATTATTACTTAATATTAATATTTCATACGGTGAAGGCATAGTTTTCTTGTTTTCTCTCAAATAAAAAAATCATTGGCGCCGAGCGTGAGGGAATGCTAAACGTTTGGTAATTTCTCCTCCGACCAGGATAAAGGAGCCCATTGAAGCAGCTAACCCCATGCATATTGTATGTACATCTGGTCGCACAAATTGCATAGTATCATAAATAGCTATTCCGGGTATTACCCATCCGCCAGGAGAATTTATAAATAAATACAAATCCTTGGTATCATCCTCGATACTGAGATATACCATAAGACCAATAAGTTGATTCGAGATCTCGCTATCGATCTCTTGGCCTAAAAAAAGTAATCTTTCTCGATAAAGTCGGTTGATTAGGGTAAAATTGTATCCCTTAGGAACCGTACATGCACCTTTTGACGCATACGGTTCAAAAAATTGTGAGAAAATCAATGTGTAGATTCTATTCCTTTTTTCGCCTTTCCCTAATTCCTCATATAACTATTAAAAATAGAAAAAAAATAGAATTTATTAAACTGAAACTTATCAAACTCACTTTTCATTGATGTATTGTTTCATCGAGATCCAATCCAAATCACGATATCATTTTCTTGTTCTTGAACGGGTCTCTTTAATTTTTTTTAGGTTTATGCTCTACTCCGGGTAAAGATCTGACCGATTTCGATTTGCACATATAGGACAAATGCTTCCAATATCACTTGTGTTTTTTTTTGTTAAGAATTCCCCTTTTTTTTTCATTTCATATTTTTTCTTTCGACAAATTCAATATTCAACCTTTTTTTATTTGAAATTTCAAATAAAAATGGTTAAGTTATAACAAAAGTAAATAAAATATATAATACAAGTAGGAATCTTCAATATATTAGCAATTGGGATTGGGGTTTTTATAAACGGAGCCTGGATACTTCATTTTATTGGTCTAACCAAGCCAACCATAAATTATTCTAATTAAGCTGAATCCTCCTATAGATCTAATTGCATTTCACGCTCCAAATTTGTGATGCTTCAAATAATCTTTCTTGTTGGGCGAAAGGGAGGATATCTCAATCGGAAGAGAGAACGGGGAAATTCCATATGACCCAATATATCTGACAAGTCGCACTATACGTCAACCCAAGATGCATCTTCCTCTCCAGGACTTCGAAAGGGAACTTTTGGAACACCAATAGGCATTAAATGAAAAAAAAAAAGAATTAAGTACTATATTTCACTTTGATATGGAAACGTAATAATAGGGTTATTGTCTTCATAATATCAACCTTTAGAATATTTTCTGCATAGATTAGAAAAGTTTAGTGAAAAAAAAAAGATAGAATAAATGAAGAAAATTTCTTACGAATATAGCCTTCCAATAATGAACAAGTATTACAAGTATTAAAGTATTCACTGAGCGAAGATGGTATCAACTCCCCATTGCGTATTGCTACTTATCGGGTATAGAATAGATTTGTTTCTTTTTGTTCCTACAACCATAATTGTTCCATTATTACCAACAGAATAGAACAAACATTAACCCTTGTTCCGAGAGAATCCATTGAACAAAAGGGGTCCATTGACTAGTCTATAGTATTTTCCAATGCAATAAAGTTACATAGTGTCATTTATCTTTGATAAAGGGGTATTTCCATGGGTTTGCCTTGGTATCGTGTTCATACCGTCGTATTGAATGATCCCGGCCGGTTGATTTCTGTCCATATAATGCATACAGCTCTGGTTGCTGGTTGGGCCGGTTCGATGGCTCTATATGAATTAGCAGTTTTTGATCCCTCTGACCCTGTTCTTGATCCAATGTGGAGACAGGGTATGTTCGTTATACCTTTCATGACTCGTTTAGGAATAACCAATTCATGGGGCGGTTGGAGTATTACAGGGGGGACTATAACAGATCCGGGTATTTGGAGTTACGAAGGTGTGGCCGGAGCGCATATCGTGTTTTCTGGCTTGTGCTTTTTGGCAGCTATTTGGCATTGGGTGTATTGGGATCTAGAAATATTTTCTGATGAACGTACAGGAAAACCTTCTTTGGATTTGCCTAAGATTTTTGGAATTCATTTATTTCTTTCTGGGGTGGCTTGTTTTGGTTTTGGCGCATTTCATGTAACAGGTTTGTATGGTCCTGGAATATGGGTGTCCGATCCTTATGGACTAACTGGAAAAGTACAACCTGTAAGTCCAGCATGGGGCGTGGAAGGTTTTGATCCTTTTGTTCCAGGAGGAATAGCTTCTCATCATATTGCAGCAGGGACATTGGGTATATTAGCAGGCCTATTCCATCTTAGTGTCCGTCCGCCTCAGCGTCTATACAAAGGATTACGTATGGGCAATATTGAAACCGTTCTTTCGAGTAGTATCGCTGCTGTCTTTTTTGCAGCTTTTGTTGTTGCCGGAACTATGTGGTATGGTTCGGCAACTACCCCGATCGAATTATTTGGCCCCACTCGTTATCAATGGGATCAGGGATACTTTCAACAAGAAATATATCGAAGAGTAAGTGCTGGGCTAGCCGAAAATCAAAGTTTATCAGAAGCTTGGTCGAAAATTCCTGAGAAATTAGCTTTTTATGATTACATTGGGAATAATCCGGCAAAAGGAGGATTATTTAGAGCGGGCTCAATGGACAACGGCGATGGAATAGCTGTTGGATGGTTAGGACACCCTATTTTTAGAGATAAAGAAGGGCGTGAACTCTTTGTACGTCGTATGCCTACTTTTTTTGAAACATTTCCAGTCGTTTTGATAGATGGGGACGGAATTGTTAGAGCTGACGTTCCTTTTAGAAGAGCGGAATCTAAGTATAGCGTTGAACAAGTAGGTGTAACTGTTGAATTTTATGGTGGCGAACTCAACGGAGTTAGTTATAGCGATCCCGCTACT